AATAAGGTGCCTGAATAAAGGGTTATCTTGATAGGATAAATAATGCAATCACTTGCCCTTATTATATATTTTAGAATTAAACTAAATCTAAAGAAATCAAAATTCTTTGTGCATCTTACACTAATATATAAAGAAAGATAAGCTAATTAAGCTACCAGGTTCATACCCTGTTTATAGAAGTAAAATCTTCTTCTTTCTAAATGAAACTAAACAGAACTAAATTACTATTTTTAATAATAATAATTATTAGAACTATAATCACTCTAAGAGCCGAAAACTGAATAGGTATATGAATAGGATTAGAAATTAATTTAATATCATTTATTCCATTCATTTCAAAAATAAAAAGAAAAAATGTATCACAAGCTATAATAATTTATTTTTTAACACAAAGAATTGGAAGAATTCTTTTATTATTTTCGATTATTTTAAGTAATATAATATTTATTTCTCCAATAATAATTAAGGAAATTAGTATTATATTAGTTTTAACAAGTATATTAATTAAGTTAGGTAGAGCACCATTCCATTTTTGATTACCAGAAATAATATCAAATATAAATTGAATAGAATGTAGCCTACTCTTAACATGACAAAAAATTGCCCCACTTTCAATTATTAATAATTTAATATTTAATAATTGATTAGTTTATTTATGTGCTGTTTTATCTGCATTTATAGGAGCAGTAGGAGGTCTTAATCAAACATCGCTACGAAAAATTATAGCTTATTCTTCAATTAATCATTTGGGGTGAATATTAATATTTATATCAATAAATTCATCATGATACAAATATTTATTAATTTATTCTATTATAGTAATTCTAGCATGTAAATTCTTTAGTTTAAAAAATATTTTTTTTATTAATCAAATAAGCTTCAGATCTAATTCATTATTAGAAAAATACATCTTTGTTATCCTATTGATAAGATTAGGAGGATTACCTCCATTTCTAGGATTCTTACCAAAATGAATAGTTATCCAAAGAATAATTAATTCCAATCTTAATATTATTATTATTTTAATAATATTATTTTCTTTAATTACCCTATTTTACTATTTACGTCTAGTTACACCATTAATTTTATCATATTCATCAATAATAAAATGAAATTATTTCAAATCAAATAACATTATATTTTTATATTTAATTTTTAGTATTAATATTTCATTACCAATATTTTCAGTATTAAGATTTTTTTAAAAGCTTTAAGTTAATTAAACTATTAACCTTCAAAGTTAAAAATATATTTTATATAAGCTTTAGTAAATTACACCTTTAGACTTGCAATCTAATATCATTATTTTGACTATAAAGCCTGATAAGAGGTATTTACCATATATAAATTTACAATTTACAGCCTAAACTTCAGCCATCTTATCAAATTAATAAATGATTATTTTCAACAAATCACAAAGATATTGGAACTTTATATTTTCTATTTGGAATATGATCTGGAATAGTAGGATCATCTTTAAGTTGAATTATTCGAGTTGAATTAGGACAACCAGGATCATTTATTGGGGATGATCAAATTTATAATGTAATCGTTACAGCCCATGCTTTTATTATAATTTTCTTTATAGTTATACCAATTATAATTGGAGGATTTGGAAATTGACTTGTACCATTAATAATTGGAGCCCCTGATATAGCATTCCCTCGAATAAATAATATAAGATTTTGATTATTACCACCTTCATTAACTTTACTATTAACTAGAAGAATAGTAGAAATAGGAGCCGGAACTGGTTGAACTGTATATCCTCCTCTATCAAGAAATTTATCACATAGAGGAGCATCAGTAGATCTAGCAATTTTTTCACTACACCTTGCAGGTGTTTCATCTATTTTAGGAGCAGTAAATTTTATTTCAACAATCATTAATATACGACCTGCAGGTATAATTCCAGAACGAATTCCCTTATTTGTTTGATCTGTAGGAATTACTGCCCTTCTTCTCCTTTTATCACTACCTGTTCTAGCTGGGGCTATCACGATATTATTAACTGATCGAAACTTTAATACATCATTCTTTGACCCTACAGGGGGAGGGGATCCAATTTTATATCAACATTTATTCTGATTTTTTGGACACCCTGAAGTTTACATTCTTATTTTACCTGGATTTGGTTTAATTTCACATATTATTAGTCAAGAAAGTGGTAAAATTGAAGCATTTGGGGCATTAGGAATAATTTATGCCATATTATCAATTGGTTTATTAGGTTTTATTGTTTGAGCTCATCACATATTTACAGTAGGTATGGATGTAGATACACGAGCTTACTTCACCTCAGCAACTATAATTATTGCTGTACCAACAGGAATTAAGATTTTCAGATGATTAGCTACACTTCATGGAAGAAAGTTAACATATTCACCATCAACACTATGATCATTAGGATTTGTATTTTTATTTACTATTGGAGGATTAACAGGGGTAATTTTAGCTAATTCATCTATTGATATTGTTTTACACGATACTTATTATGTAGTAGCACATTTCCATTATGTACTTTCTATAGGAGCAGTATTTGCTATTATAGGAAGATTTATTCAATGATATCCTTTATTTACAGGATTAACTATAAAAACTAAGTGATTAAAAATTCAATTTGCTACAATATTTTTAGGAGTAAATTTAACATTCTTCCCTCAACATTTTTTAGGATTAAGAGGAATACCTCGACGATATTCTGATTATCCTGACTGTTATACATCATGAAATATTGTTTCATCAATTGGATCTACAATGTCTATAATTAGTATTCTTATATTCATTATAATTATCTGAGAAAGAATTATTTCCAAACGAACTATTATTTTTAGACATAATATAACATCAAGAATTGAATGATTACAACAAACACCACCAGCTGAACATTCATATGCCGAATTACCTATCTTAACTTCTTTCTAGTATGGCAGAATAGTGCAATGAATTTAAGATTCATATATAGAAATTTATTTTCTTACTAGAAATTGCAACATGAGGTAATTTAAATCTACAAGACGCTGCATCACCTTTAATAGAACAACTAATTTTTTTTCATGATCACACTTTAATAATTTTATTAATAATTACTGTTTTAGTAGCTTATATTATATTAAATTCAATAAATAATATTCTTATTAATCGATTCTTATTAGAAGGACAAACTATTGAATTTATTTGAACACTTATACCTGCTGTAACTTTAATTTTTATCGCCTTACCTTCATTACATTTATTATACTTAATTGATGAAGTTAATAATCCATTATTAACATTAAAAACTATTGGGCATCAATGATACTGAAGATATGAATATTCGGATTTTAGTAATGTAGAATTTGATTCATACATGAAACCTACAAATGAACTAGAAAACTTTGAATTTCGACTTCTAGATGTTGATAATCGAGTCGTTTTACCTATAAATACTCAAATTCGAATTTTAGTAACAGCAGCAGATGTATTACATTCATGAGCTATACCCGCACTAGGAGTTAAAATTGATGCTACACCCGGCCGATTAAATCAAGGTTGTTTCAAAATTAATCGCCCAGGATTATTTTATGGACAATGTTCAGAAATTTGTGGAGCAAATCATAGATTTATACCTATTGTAATTGAATCTGTACCAACATCAAATTTTATTAATTGACTTAATTCTAATTCATTAAGTGGCTGAAAGTTAAGCATTGGTCTCTTAAACCAAATTATAATATAGTAACGTATATTCTTAATGAAAGAATCTAGTTTATTTAAAACATTAACTTGTCAAGTTAAAAAAATTAATTTTAATGTTTCTTGATTCCACAAATATCACCATTATGATGAGAAATTTTATTCTTATTATTTATTATATGTTTCCTAATTATAAACACAATTATTTATTATAATAAAATAATTTCCCCTAAAAAATCAGAAAATCAAATAATAATTAAAACTAGTAACCAAAACTGAAAATGATAACTAATCTATTTTCTACATTTGACCCAGCCACATCAATTAGTTTGTCATTAAATTGATTAAGAACTATTACATGTTTTTTATTAGTCCCTACAATATTCTGAATATTGCCAGGACGTATAAATATTCTAATTAATATATTTACAAGTAAATTAAATGAAGAATTTAAAATACTTATAGGACCTAACTCAAAGGGAATAACACTAATAATAATTTCATTATTTATATTTATTTTAATTAATAATATTATAGGATTATTACCATATATTTTTACAAGATCAAGACACTTAACATTCACATTAACTATAGCCCTTCCCTTATGATTATCATTAATAATTTATGGTTGAGTTAATCATACTAATCACATATTTGCCCATTTAATTCCTGCAGGAACACCCGCTGTATTAATACCTTTTATAGTTATAATTGAAACTATTAGAAATTTAATCCGACCAGGTTCATTAGCTGTACGATTAACAGCTAATATAATTGCTGGTCACTTACTAATAAGATTATTAGGTAATAACTCAACAAATGCAGGAATTATATTACCATTTATTATAGCAGTTCAAATCATATTAATATTATTTGAATCCGCAGTATCATTAATTCAAGCTTATGTTTTTTCCGTATTAAGAACATTATATTCTAGAGAAGTTATATAATGAAAATACACAGAAATCACCCATTCCACTTAGTAGATTATAGACCATGGCCTTTAACTGGCTCAATTGGAGCTATAACTTTAACTTCAGGTATAGTCCTATGATTTCATAAAAATGAAATATATTTATTTTATTTAGGTGTTATTATTACTTTATTAACTATATTTCAATGATGACGAGATATTGTACGAGAAGGAACATTCCAAGGTAAACATACTATTAAAGTTACAGAAGGATTAAAGCTAGGAATAATTTTATTTATTATTTCAGAAGTTTTCTTCTTTATTTCCTTTTTCTGAGGATTTTTCCATAGAAGATTAGCCCCTACAGTTGAATTAGGAATAATATGACCACCTCAAGGAATTAAAACATTTAATCCTATAGAAATTCCATTACTTAATACAATAATCCTTTTATGTTCAGGAATTAGAGTAACATGAGCCCATCATAGATTAATGAATGGGAAACATGCACAAACAACTAAGGCCTTAACAATTACCGTAATTTTAGGTATTTACTTCACAATTCTCCAAGCTTATGAATATATCGAAGCCAGATTCTGTATTAGTGATTCAGTATATGGGTCAAGATTCTTTATAGCAACAGGATTCCATGGTATTCATGTAATTATTGGAACAACTTTTCTATTAATTTGTTTAATACGACATGTAATATGCCACTTTTCTAAAAATCACCATTTCGGATTTGAAGCAGCAGCATGATACTGACATTTTGTTGATGTAGTATGATTATTCCTTTACATTTCACTTTACTGATGAGGTAGATACTTTTTTAGTATAATTAATATATTTGACTTCCAATCAAAAGATCTTGTTAAAGAAAAAGTAATATTAAAAATTTTAATTTCAGTAATATTAGCAATAACAATTTCAGTTATTTTAATAATTTTATGTACCATTATTTCAAAATCAACTATTCTAGACCGAGAAAAAATATCACCATTTGAATGTGGCTTTGACCCAACATCAAAGGCTCGATTACCCTTTTCATTACAATTTTTTCTAATTGCTGTTTTATTCCTAATCTTTGACATTGAAATTGCCATTATTTTGCCTATAATTATTACTTTAAAAACAAGAAACCTATTCTCATGAGCATTTACAATAACAGTATTTATTTCAATTTTAATTCTAGGTCTATATTATGAATGAAAAAACGGAATACTTGAATGAGCTGAATAAGGGGATGTAGTTAAAAATAACATTTAATTTGCAATTAAAAGGAGCTAATTATAGCCTTCCTCATTAAAAGTAATGAAGTAAAAATTACATTTAGTTTCGACCTAAAATTAGAGAATCATCTCCTTACTTAAATTAATTGAAGCCAAAATAGAGGCTTTTCATTGTTAATGAAATCATTGATTTACTTAATCCAATTAAAAGAGAATGAAGATTCTGAAAGAAGCTGCTAACTATCTTTCAATGCGGTTAAATTCCGTATTTCTCTTATTTATATAGTTTAACTTAAAACACTTCATTTTCAATGAAGAAATGAGTTTTTACTCTATAAATATATCTAGGAAGATAAAATCTTATCGTAATAGCTTCAATATTAAGCTTTAATTAAGCTACCTAGATTTAAATAATAATAAAAATAAAAACAAGAACAATAAAACTACAAAAAAATAATTTAATATTATTATTTTGATAAAAAGAATTAAACTTTCTTAAATAAATAAAGTATCTAGTTAATAGGCCTGATATAATATATTCACCCCAACCTATATCTATAAAATCAGAACAATTATCTGCTAAAGAAAGTCCCTTAGAATAAACTATATATGTTCTAAAATTTGGCATAAATCATATTCTACCAAAAAAAGTAGTTAATAAATTAAAATTTAAACCAAATAAATTATCACTTAAGTATATATAAGATATTTCATATCCTATTCACCCACCTAAAATTACAAAAAATAATGGTATTAATTTACATTCTAAAGGAAATATTAATATATTAGGAAAAGAAAATAAAATTCAACTCAACATTCTACCTCCTATAATTCCTATAAAAACTAAAAAAACCATTGAGAATATTATAAATTTACTTTCATAAAAAGAATTATATCTTATTAAACCATTATATTCACCTATACAATAATAAATTAAACGTATTCTATAAGATACAGTTAAACCAACAGAAACAAAAAAAATAGTATAAATAAATAAATTAAAATATGTAAAAGATAATAATTCTAAAACTAAATCCTTTCTATAAAACCCTGATAAAAAAGGTAATCCACATAAAGATATGTTAGAGATAGAAAAACATACACTAGTATAAGGAAGATGATTAACTAAACCTCCTATATGACGAATATCTTGAGAATCATTTATACAATGAATAATTAAACCAGCACACAAAAATAATAAAGCCTTAAAAAAAGCATGAGTTAATAAATGAAAAAAAGCTACAGTAGAATAACCTATAAATAAAATTCTTATTATTAAACCCAATTGTCTTAAAGTAGATAAAGCAATAATCTTCTTCAAGTCATATTCAAAATTAGCCCCTAATCCAGACATAAATATAGTTAATACACTAATTATAAGAGGTAAAGACATGTCAAAATTATATAATAAAGGACTAAAACGAATTAATAAATAAACCCCAGCAGTAACCAAAGTAGATGAATGGACTAAAGCAGAAACTGGAGTAGGAGCAGCCATAGCTGCAGGTAACCAAGAAGAAAAAGGAATTTGGGCTCTTTTAGTAAAAGCAGCTGTAATAATCAAAATTATCAAAATAAAATTTCAATCATAAACATAAAAATTTCTAAAAAAAAAGTGTCACCCACCTATATTAAATATCCAAGCAATTCCTAAAAGAATAGCCACATCACCAATACGATTAGTTAAAATTGTTAATATACCTGCATTATAAGACTTACAATTCTGAAAATAAATAACCAAACAATAAGATACTAATCCTAAACCATCTCAACCCAACAAAATTCTAATTAAATTAGGACTGACAATTATAAATATTATAGAAAGAATAAATAATAAAACCAAAATTAGAAAACGAACCTTATTAACATCGTCACTCATATAATCATGACTATAATAAATTACTATAGAAGAAATAAACATTACACCACCTATAAATAATAATGACATTCAATCAAATAATAAAGTTATAGTAAAAGAACATCTATTTAAACTAATAATTTCCCAATCTATAAAAATTAAATAGTCATAAGAAATAAAATATAATCCTGTAACAAAAAAAGTAAATCCTAAAATTAAAATACTAAAAAATCAAAAAATATACTTACTTAAAAAATTAATGATCTAAAGTAAAAATTTACACTTGTAACACCACAAATTACTGTTCTAAATAAACTATTTAGACCTACAATCAAATAGTAAAAATATCAACCTTTAAAAATAATAAATTTAAAGGTAATCAATGAAAAAATAATATTATATATTCACGGATTCTACCAGAAAAATTATTATATAAACCACCAAATATAAAACCATGCTGAGTAATTGAATATAAATAAATTCTATAACAACAACTTAAAAAAGAAGAAAATGCTAAAAAAATAAAAGATAAAGTTCTTCATCTAATAATTCTATTAATAAGAACAATTTCACCTAATAAATTTAAAGAAGGAGGACTAGCCATATTATTAATTCTAAATAAAAATCAAAACATGGACATTGAAGGTATAAAAGTTATGAATCCCTTATTAATTAATAAACTACGACTATGAGAACGTTCATAAAGAATATTAGCCAAAGCAAATATTCCAGAAGAACATAAACCATGACCAATTATTAAAACTAATGATCCTAAAAAACCATAATAATTATTAGTCATAATACCACAAATAACTAATCCTATATGAGCTACAGATGAATAAGCAATTATTGACTTCATATCAACCTGATTTAAACATAAAAATCCAACCATAAAACCACCAAATAAACTCAAAATAATTCAAAAATAATTAAATTGTAAATAATTTATAAAATAAAAAACACGAAATAAACCATAACCCCCTAACTTAAGAAGAACACCTGCCAAAATTATAGAACCCGAAACAGGGGCTTCAACATGAGCCTTTGGTAATCAAAAATGGAAAAATACTATAGGTATCTTAACCAAAAAAGCTAAAACCAAAGATAAATAAATAAAAGTATTAAAATTTAAATCAATTATAAAATAAAATAAAGTATAACAATTATTAAAAATATAAAAAATACATAATAATAAAGGAAAAGAAGCAAACAAAGTATAAAATAATAAATATAAACCAGCAGTAAAACGTTCTGGTTGATATCCTCAACCAAAAATCAATAATAAAGTAAAAACTATTCTAGATTCAAAAAACAAATAAAAAAGAAATAAATTTCTAGTCAAAAATGTTAAATATAAAGTTAAAAGTAAAAATAACAAAACAAGTAAAAATTCAATTTTATAATTATCATTAAATTTTAAAGTGCCTCTAGCCATAATTATTAAAAAAACAATTCAGAATGTTAATAAAACTATACAAAAAGAAACAATATCTATACCAAACCCATAACTTAAAAAAGATATAAAATTAGTCAAATTAAAAGTTAATAAATAAAAAGTCAAAATACACAAAACAATTGAATAAAGTCATCAAGAAGAACATATAGGGATTATAAAAAATAAAACAAATAATATTTTTATCATGTTAAAGTTGATAATCTAGAAAGTAAATCATTACCATGTCTACGAACCATACTAACCAAAACTCCCAAACCCAAAGCACCTTCACAAACCGTAAAAACTAAAAAAATTAAAATGAAATATAATTCATAACCAAAATATGTTAAAAAAATAAATAAAGAAAGAAATAAAACTAAAACTAAATATTCCAAACTAAATAAAGTTAATAGTAAATGTTTACGGGTAGAAGCAAACACAACTACACCTCTAAAAAATATAAAAATAATTGATATAAAAATATAAGAAATAAGTTTTAATAGTTTAAATAAAATAATGATCTTGTAAATCATAGATAGGATTAACCTTTAAAACTTCAGTAAAGAATAGTAATTCTTCATTAATCTCCAAAATTAATATTTTTAATAAACTATTTACTGATATAACACTATTATTAATAATATTAACATTAGTAGCCTTTATTTTCATATGATTAAATCACCCTATTAGTATAGGAATTACAATTATTATTCAAACACTAATTATTGCAATAATTAGAGGAATAATTCTAGGATCATTCTGATTTTCATATATTATTGTAATTACTATATTAAGAGGAATACTAGTTCTATTTATTTATATAGCTAGAGTGGCATCAAATGAAAAGTTCTTTTCATCTATTAAATTAATCTTCATTACTTTAAGAGTAATTATATTAAGACTTTTAGCAGAATATATATTTATAAATTCAGACATTGAAATAATAAAAATAAATATTATTACCCCTGAATTAATCTCCTTAAATACTCTATTTAATATAAAATTCAAATTTATTACTATAATAATAGTTATATTTCTATTTTTAACTATAATTACAGTATCATTAATTGTAAACATTTCAGAAGGACCTTTACGAATCAATAAAAAATAATGAACAAACCATTACGAAAAACTCACCCCTTAATTAGAATTATAAATAATTCATTAATTGACTTACCATCTCCATCAAACATTTCATTATGGTGAAACTTTGGATCACTTTTAGGTATATGTTTAATAATTCAAATCATTACAGGTATTTTTTTAGCTATACACTACACAGCTAATGTTGAACTAGCTTTTAATAGAGTTGTACATATTTGCCGGGATGTAAATAATGGGTGATTAATCCGAAACACACACGCAAATGGAGCATCATTATTTTTCATATGCTTATATTTACATGTAGGGCGAGGAATATATTATGGGTCATATAAATTAATAATAACATGAAATGTAGGAGTAGTACTTTTACTTATAGTAATAGGAACTGCATTCCTAGGATATGTATTACCATGAGGACAAATATCTTTATGAGGAGCTACAGTAATTACTAACTTACTATCAGCAGTACCATATTTAGGTAATGATATTGTAAAATGATTATGAGGAGGATTTAGTGTAGATAATGCAACATTAACACGATTTTTTACTTTACATTTCTTACTACCATTCATTATTGCAGCTATAGTAATAATTCATTTATTATTTCTACACCAAACAGGAAGAAATAACCCTTTAGGATTAAATTCTAATTATGATAAAATTCCTTTCCACCCATACTTTTCAATTAAGGATTTAATAGGAATAATATTTACATTAACTCTATTCATTTTACTTGTATTATTAGAACCACGACTATTAGGAGATCCAGAAAATTTTATTCCTGCAAATCCTTTAGTTACTCCTGTACATATTCAACCAGAATGATATTTCCTATTTGCTTATGCAATTCTACGATCTATTCCTAATAAATTAGGAGGAGTAATCGCCATAATCGCATCAATTGCAATTATTATTATTTTACCGTTTACTAACAAAATAAAGTTTCAATCAATAGCATTTTATCCTATAAACAAATTACTATTCTGAACATTTATTACAACAATAATTTTATTAACATGAATTGGAGCACGACCTGCAGAAGAACCATTTATTACCACAGGACAAATTTTAACAGTAGTTTATTTCAGATATTTTATTATTAATCCAATAACATTTATACTTTGAGATAAAATTAACAATTAGTTAATAAGCTTTAGATAAGCATATACTTTGAAAGTATAAAAAAATGGTTAAATTCCATTATTAACTTATTCACTTAAATCAATGAATTACAAATCTAGTATTATTAAACATAAAAATAAAGAAAAAAATAAAAAATAATTCAAAGATATAGGCAAAAATACCTTTCAAGTTAAGTATATAAGTTTATCATAACGAAAACGAGGTAATGTACCTCGAACTCAAATAAATCAAAAAACAATAAAAGTTACCTTAATATAAAAAGTAATAGATATTAAATCACAACCCAAAAATATGACTACAGTAATAACACTTATAAAAATAATATTTATATATTCAGATAAAAAAATAAAAGCAAATCCTGCCCCTCTATATTCAACATTAAACCCTCTAACCAATTCTCTTTCACCTTCAGCAAAATCAAATGGAGCTCGATTAGTTTCAGCCAAACATGTTGATAATCAACAAAAAAATAATGGAAAAGAAAAAAAAAGAAATCAAATAGATGATTGATATAATATAAAATCAACAAAATTGTAACTAAAAATAAATAATACAAAACATAACATTAATATAGATATACTAACTTCATAAGAAATAGTTTGAGCTATAGCACGAAGACCTCCTAATAAAGCATATTTAGAATTAGAAGATCAACCAGATAATATAACACCATAAACTCTCATCCCAGAACAACATATAAAAAACAAAAACCCAAAATTAAATCTATAGACATTAATAGCTTGAGGAAACAAAGTCCATATAGAAAAAGATAATATTAATATAAAAATAGGAGACAAAAAATAAATAATAAAATTAGATATATAAGGATAAGTAGGCTCCTTAAAAAATAACTTAATACCATCAGAAAAAGGTTGTAATAAACCTATAAAACCTACCTTATTAGGACCCTTACGAATTTGAATATAACCTAAAACTTTACGCTCTAAAAGAGTTACAAAACCAACCGAAATTAAAACACAAATTAATATAATTAAATATCTAACCAAAAAAATTACTATTTGTAATAAACATTACATTTATAAATTCTAAATTTATCGCACTTTATCTGCCAAAATAGTTAATGATAATCAAAATAAAATAATTATTACTAATATTTGGTCCTTTCGTACTAAAATATTATAAAAAATTGTAGATAGAAACCAACCTGGCTCACGCCGGTCTGAACTCAGATCATGTAAAGATTTAAAAGTCGAACAGACTTAGTTATTAAGCTTCTGCACCTAAAACTATCTTTAATCCAACATCGAGGTCGCAAACTTTATTCATCGATAAGAACTCTCCGAAAAAATTACGCTGTTATCCCTAAGGTAATTTAATCTTATAATCCATAATAAAGGATCAAAATAAACATAAATTAATGAAATATCTTTAATGAAAGTTATTTAATTTTCATTGTCACCCCAACAAAAATATTAAAAATAAATAAATTTAATAAATACTAATTAATTAATATAAATGTAATATTAAAATTCTATAGGGTCTTCTCGTCATACAAAAAAATTTTAGCTTTTTAACTAAAAAATTAAATTCAAAAAAATTAAGTAAAAAAAGTCAACCTTTCATCCGACCATTCATTCCAGCCTTCAATTAAAAGACAAATGATTATGCTACCTTTGCACAGTTAAAATACTGCGGCCATTAAAATATTCATTGGGCAGGCCAGACCTAAAATTAAATTCTTCAGGACATGTTTTTGTTAAACAGGTGAAAGTTAATTTTGCCGAATTATTATACTTAAATTTACAAAATTACTAATTTTATCATTATTACTAAATATAAAAAATTACAAAAAATATTTTAATAAATATCTAAATAAAATTAAATAAAAACCAAATAAAAATGAACTATAACGAAATCAATGATGGCTGTTATTAAGCCTACAAAAATTTAAAAATTTATTAAATTATAGATATAATGCCAAGCTTATCCCTAGCAATATTAGTGATTAAAATTTAAACTAAATTAATATATAAAATAAACCATAAATCACCTGAATTGAATTCATTTATTAAAAAACCAGATATTTAAAATTGAATAGCATATAACCCCTATAATTTTATTACAAATTATTATGATACATAAACTAGCATAAAATTATATCTCTTTTAATTTCGGGAAAATTATAATAAATAATTTTAAATTGATAAACCCTGATACAAAAGGTACTACAAAAAAAGTAAACTTTAAAATAATTAAATAATTTTCCTTCACAGTACTATAAACTATAATAAAAATAATTGATTCCATAAAATGTACTAAAAAAATAAGTTATTTCTGTTAAATAATAAATAAATTAAAATAACAAATAAATTATTAATTTCAAGTTAGGTTGAATTGCACAACCAAATATATTATTGTAAATAATAACATCTCTACAGATTTAACTTGATTATTTCTAACTTCACTTTCCAGTAAAATTACTTTGTTACGACTTATCTCATTTTAATAATGAGAGCGACGGGCGATGTGTGCATAATTTAGAGCTCAAATCATTAATAATAATTATTATTAATTACTTTCAAATCCTATTTCATAAAATTATTACAAATAAATTTAATCCAATAAATAACATTAAATGTAACCCATTTCAACCTTTAATATAGCTGCACCTTGACCTGACATTAATTAAATAATAATTAAAGAAAATATTCTAATAAAACATTCAATGACAGAGGTATACAAACAAAAATTAAAGTAAAATCCAACGTGGATTATCAATTACAGAACAGGTTCCTCTGAAAAGACTAAATTACCGCCAAATTCTTTTAATTTAAAGATCATAACTATTAATACTATGGTCTAAAATTTACATATAATATAATAGGGTATCTAATCCTAGTCTAAAACTTAAATTTCACATATATCTTCACCAAGAATATAAAATAAATTAAAATTTCACCTTATAATTTACATTTTTATTCCAAACAAATAAATAAATGTTAACCAAAAAAATTAACTTGAATTGATTGTGTAACCGCGTTTGCTGGCACAACCTTTAACAATTCTAATAAAATTAACTGTTTCCTTGTTACCAAGAAAAACAAAAATAACAACTGCAAATATAAATAAAAACAGTTTCTTTAAGAAACATAATAATCACACAAAAATTTGCATATAATATTAAATATTAAAAGCTAATTATATATTAGACAGAATCAATCTAATTAAATTCAAGATAAAAACAAGACGGAACCATAAAAATTAGTCTCCCCCCTCCCCCCATAAATTATTTACATATGTGTAATACATATAATCATAGGTTACATACGTTAAGATATTACATAGTTGGTTACTATTTATTATATCCATACCAATAATAAGCCTTTACATAGTTCATTGCCAATTTATCTTCCCGTGTCCGGCTCCTTAGAAGCGTCGCCCAGATACGATACTGATCCCCTTAATTTATTTTTTTTTGTGTACTCTAACATATTCCTGTTCTTATTTATCTCTTCATAACTGTAATAATACTCTAACCATAATCAAATACTCTCATATTTAGTACCAATATACTCATGTCATTATAACCTCCCCCTTAGTCCCAGATACCCGATATTACCCTATTCACCCCCATAAATAGTTTCTACCCCCCCAGACATTGGCCGTGGATAAAATTTTTAACATTAAAATCGAGAAAACTATAAAGCTACCCTTAAATTTCTAACAAAAAATAATTTTTTTTCCAAAAATTTTTTCCAAACCTCAAAAAAAAAGTCCATTAATTTTTTGTTTATGAAATTAAGGTGATAACTAATAGACAAATCTCATGTCATCAATCTTATCATTATAGCATCGCAAAACTCAACGTAACCATTTTAAGTTATATCAATAACCATAAAATTTTAATAACAAAAAAAATAAATTACCCAAAATTTTTTACCAAAAAATTAATATATATAAATAAACATGTATATAAAACCAAAAATTTTATCCATTTTAAATCTAAAAATTTAAAATACAAAATCTAGTAAATCAGCCTATATCTTTTAGACTAAAATTTAAACTACCCAATAATACCCCGCTCAAAAAATGCCGGATGCTGTCTGCCTCATAAATTAAATAAGTAAAAAAAATTAAAATACAAAATCTAGTAAATCAGCCTATATCTTTTTGACTAAAATTTAAACTACCCAATAATACCCAGCTCAAAAAATGCCGGATGCTGGCCACATACAGATTTAAGCCCTTAAGCTTATAAAGCACAGTCATAAAATAGATCTACTAGATTTTTAAATATTAATTTTAGAATCGTATTATAACCAATTGACTAATTTACCCCCAAATTAAATTAGTTAATTAATGCATATAATTCGAACCTTCAAACCAGATACATAAAATCTAAAGGATAAACATCATAAAAAATTACAAAAAATCATTCATACATTAAATGTATAATTTTGTACTATGATGCACTAACCTTGACAAATTAATAAATAGATTCTGATTCAACTATAATTATATCGATAAATAATCATCTATAATATTTCAGAAATTAAGCTAGGTTTGAAGCCCTTATCTTAAATTTAAAAACAAAATGCCAGCTAATTACCATTATTCGTATCTAAAATTTAAAATTTTCTGCCTCATAAATTAAATAAGTAAAAAAAATTAAAATACAAAATCTAGTAAATCAGCCTATATCTTTTAGACTAAAATTTAAACTACCCAATAATACCCAGCTCAAAAAATGCCGGATGCTGGCCACATACAGATTTAGGCCCTTAAGCTTATAAAGCACAGTCATAAAATAGATCTACTAGATTTTTAAATATTAATTTTAGAATCGAATTATAACCAATTGACTAATTTACCCCCAAATTAAATTAGTTAATTAATGCATATAATTCGAACCTTCAAACCAGATACATAAAATCTAAAGGATACCAGGATCATACTTATAATAAAAAAAAAGTATGATCCAATATAAATATAAGAATAGGGTAATATCGGGTATCTTACATTAAATTAAGCTAAAAC